GGGCTTTGTTTTGGTAGGGGTAATGTGGTTTCTAGGTGGGTGTGGATGTATTAATGTATTAATGTATTAATGTATTAATGTATTGGATTATAGCGTTACTAAGAATAGATGTGTGCGTGTGTGGCTGGGGAATGCGTGTGGGTGTTCATTATGTTAGAAAAAGTAGCTTGAAAAATATTAAGTGTTTACGTTCTTTAGTGTTTATAAGGTTAAAGTGAAGAGGTTTCATGGGGGTTGTTGGGGGGGAGATCTTAAATGTGCTTAGATATAGCTGGGTGCGGGCGGGCTTATACGTGTAAGTTCGTTATGTGGGGGCTTGGTGTGTGAGAGATTTGTGTATGAAATTTATATATAATGCTGAGGAAAAAGTATGTCTGTATAAAATGTGTGCAAAATGTGTGTGAGTAAATGTGCGTATACATACGTATGTAACACTGTAAAGGTAAGGGTTAAGTGGGGTTTAGTTTGTTGTGTTCGTTCATAAGATTTCTGTTTCCGGGGGGTTTGCAGAAGAATATTTTAAGAACGGGGGGAAGGGGGGTTTAGAGGAAATATTCTAATATTATGCACTTGCTACAAGTTATGTAATGTTAGTAATAAGTAAGTAATAAGCATAAAACGTTTTTTCCTGAATTCAAGAAATAGAACAACCTTGATGGGAACTCCCAAGTTCACTTTGGGATGCTAAATGAAGGGAAAAAAAAAAGTTACCAGCTACCCTTTAGAGAGAACGCCCGGCTTGCTTAGTGATTATCAATTTATGTACTCCACCATTAAGAGATGTACAAAAATACAAGCTATGAGCGATAAGCCAGTCATGGACGTGAAGCTAGGCTGAATGCCAGGAATAGTTTCCAGAAGTGGGGAGAGTGAGTACCCGCGATTAATCTTACAAGAGAACGTGGACTACAAGGGCAAGTCTAGCGGGTGATTATCAATAGATCCTAGAAAGATGGAAGTGAATTTTCCGTCCTCGATCTTTTGAGAGAACGATATTGTTACTTGTATGGTTAACACACAAATATGGTGATAATACATAGAGGGTATTTAAATAAGAAAAGAATGTCTGGATTTTCCAAGAATTAATTCAACGTTATTGCCTGTATGCTTAATATAAATGCATGGTGATAATACATAGAAGGGTAGCTAATATTGCTTAAGGACATACTGGAAGTTGTTAGTTCTTGTAGTTGAATCAACGGTGGTTTTTCAAGTCATTGGTCCTGGTTAAAGCCCGGGCGAGAATTTATTGTTACAGAGGGCAGTTTAATTAAGAATACCAGCTTTGGGGGCTGGTGGTGGGAGTTTAAGTCTCCTCTCTCTGATGTGGGTACACGCTCTTCGAGCATGTTTACGTGTGGCAGAACTCGGAGTAAAGAGTTGTACGTGTGCGGGGAGGAGAACAAGTCCTCAATCTTCAGCTTACAAGGCTGCTGCTTCAAAACTTAAGCTTCGAGCACGTCTTAGTTTGAGGGCTTTGTTTTCTAACAGGCCTGCAAGAGGGAGTAGTATAAGAAATAGGGTGAAATATAGGATTGAGGCTGCTTGTCCGATTTGGGTGAAGGGGTCTTCGACAGGCATTCCCCCGATTCACGTTAAAATAAGTACATCGGCGACCAGGGCTCAGAAAAATAGTTGGCTTAGGGGGCGGAAGGTGAGAGCTCGATGTTTGGAGGTGTGGAGGAAGGGGACGACCATGAGAATGAGAATAGCTAGTAGGAGAGCTACGACGCCTCCGAGCTTGTTGGGGATTGAGCGGAGAATGGCGTAGGCAAAGAGGAAGTATCATTCTGGCTTGATGTGGGGGGGAGTGACTAGGGGGTTAGCGGGGGTGAAGTTGTCGGGGTCCCCTAGGAGGTTGGGTGCGAAAAGGGCGAGAGCAGTGAGGGGTGCAAGGAGGAGAATAAACCCGAGAAGGTCTTTGTATGAGTAGTAGGGATGAAAGGGGATTTTGTCTGCATTTGAGTTTAGTCCTGTTGGATTAGTTGAACCTGCTTCGTGTAGGAAAAGCAAGTGAAGAAGTGTGGCAGCTATCACTACAAAGGGAAGTAAGAAGTGGAAGGTGAAGAAGCGAGTGAGGGTTGCACTATCAACTGAAAAGCCCCCCCAAATTCACTGAACTAGTGTGTTACCGACATACGGGACGGCAGATATAAGGTTTGTGATAACTGTCGCGCCTCAGAATGATATTTGTCCTCAGGGGAGGACATAGCCTACGAAGGCTGTTATTATTACTAGGAGGAAGAGGATTACGCCGATATTTCACGTTTCAAGGGCTAGGAAGGAGCCGAAATAAAGACCGCGGCCGATGTGAAGGTAAAGACAGATAAAGAAGAAGGAGGCGCCGTTAGCGTGGGTGTTTCGGATAAGTCAGCCATAGTTAACGTCTCGGCAGATGTGAACAACGGATGAGAAGGCTGTTTGAGTGTCTGCGGTGTAGTGTATGGCTAGGAATAGGCCTGTCAGGGTCTGTATGACTAGGCAGAGGCCTAGGAGGGAGCCAAAGTTTCATCAGGCTGAGATATTGACAGGGGCGGGGAGGTCTGTTACTGCGTTATTCGCAATTTTTAGGAGGGGGTGGGTTTTTCGAAGGCTGGTCATTAGAGTCCCTGAGGTCAAAGGCGGATAATTTAAATTATTTGTTCTCGGTTAGGCCCCGGGCAGGGGCTATGTCTTACATGATATTAATGATGCTGGGGGTTTTTATTTTAGGAGCAGCTGCGTTGGCGTCAAACCCTTCGCCTGTGTATGCTGCTTTGGGTCTTATCTTAATAGCGGGGGTGGCTTGCATGCTATTAATTAATAGTGGTGGGCCTTTTTTGTCGCTTTTATTTTTTTTAGTTTATTTAGGGGGGATGCTTGTAGTATTTGCTCACTGTGTAGCTTTGGCTGCAGACGAGTATCCGAAGGCTTGAGGGGATGTTACTTATCTGTTTGTGTTGGGGGGGACTGCGCTAGTGTGGGTTTTGGCGGGGGCTTTTAGTTGATTAGATTACTCTAGTTTGGGTTTATTAAGTACGTATGATTTTGATGATTATGTTTTTCTTTGTTCAGAGGGGGAGGGGGTGAGTTTGATGTACGCTGATGGTGGGGGATTCCTTTTCTTTTGTATTTGTGTTCTCCTGGTAGTATTAGCTTTAGTTTTAGAGGTTACCCGTGGGGGGTGTTATGGGGCTTTGCGTGCAATTAGGTGGGTGTCTAAAGGAGAACAGGATTAAAGTAACTAAAAGCATGGCTAGGTATGTTAGGAGGTAGGGTTTGATTATTCCTTGTTGGAGGTTGGCGGTGGAAGAGGATGCGGGGGTTACGGAGCTGGAGATTATTTTAGGTCCCACCTTCTCTAATCATGTTTGGTCTACTGTTTGAGTGGCGATTTTTTGCCCTAGTTGAAGGCTGATTTTAGAGTTTAAGCGGTGTGTGATAAGAGGAAAAAAGCCGAGAAGGTTGGAGAAGTGGTGAGGTGTTTTCATGGGTGTAGTTTTTAGTTGTTTTGTTGTAAGTGAGGCTAGGTCTAGAGCAATGATGAGGCCGAGGATGGTGATGACTAGGGCAGCTAGTTTTAGGCTTGGGGGCATAGTTATGACTTGCGTTTTGGCAGGGTAAATAAGTGTAGTGAGAAGAAAGCCGCTGAAGATGCTGCCTCAGGCCAGGCGTTTTAGGGAGTTGATAACTAGGGGGTTATTTTCGTTAAGGGGCGGGTAGCAGGAGAATCGGGGGGAGCCCATGGTGACGAAAAAAATGAGACGAAGGCTGTAAACTGCAGTTAATAAAGTGGCAATAAGGGTTAAGACCAGGGCTCAGGCGTTAAGTGTAGAGGTGTTAAGGGCTTCAAGGATGGCGTCTTTGGAGAAGAATCCTGCCAGAAAGGGGGTGCCCATCAGAGCCAGGCTGCCGAGGGTGAGGCATGAGGAGGTGAGGGGGGCGAGGTGGTGGAGGCCTCCTATTTTTCGGATGTCTTGTTCATTGTTAAAGGCGTGGATTGCGGAGCCAGAGCATAAGAATAGTATGGCTTTGAAAAAGGCGTGGGTGCAAATATGAAAAAATGTTAATTGAGGTTGGTTGAGGCCGATTGTAACCATTATTAAGCCAAGTTGGCTTGAAGTTGAAAATGCAACGATCTTTTTGATGTCATTTTGGGTTAGGGCGCAAATGGCTGTAAATAGGGTAGTTAGAGCCCCCAAGCATAGGCAGAGGGAGAGAATAAGGGGCTCATTTTGAATTAAAGGGCTAAATCGAATTATTAGGAAGATGCCCGCTACAACCATGGTGCTTGAGTGGAGTAGGGCGGAGACAGGCGTAGGGCCTTCTATGGCAGCTGGGAGTCAGGGGTGTAGACCAAATTGTGCGGATTTTCCTGCAGCTGCAAGGATTAGGGCTATGAGGGGGAGGGTTGCATCCATGGTTTGTCCAAGGGTTAGGACTTCTTGGAGGTCTCAGCTGCCAAGGTTGTTGGCGAATCAGGCCAGGCTAAGGATTATCCCGATATCTCCAACACGGTTATAGAGGACTGCTTGAAGGGCTGCTGTATTTGCATCAGCTCGTCCGTGCCATCAGCCGATTAAGAGGAAAGATATAATACCCACACCTTCTCAGCCGATGAAGAGTTGAAAAAGGTTGTTGGCAGAGACTAGCACTAGTATTGAGATAAGGAAGATTAGGAGGTATTTAAAGAAATGGTCAATTAAGGGGTCTGAGTGTATGTACCATAGGGCGAACTCAAGGATGGATCAGGTGACGTAAAGGGCAATAGGGATAAAAATGATTGAGTAGGCATCGAATTTAAAGCTAATCGAGATGCTTAGAGGGGGGATGATTATTCAACTTCATGAAGAAGTTACAGTTTCTACGCCGGAGTTAATAAAGGAGGAGAGGGGGACTAGGCTAACTACAAAGGCAGTTTTAACTGCTGTTTTTGTGTGAAGGGCGAACTGGTGGGCGGGGGAGGGAGGTAGGAGGAGAGTGGTGAAGAGGGGGTAAATAAGAGTAACGAATATGATTAATAAACTTGAGGTGTAGAATAGGTTTGAGGGGGGCATAATTACTACTTGGATTTGCACCGAGAGTTTTTGGCTCCTAAGGCCAACGGATGAGCTATTATCCTTTAGTAATTCAAGAAAGCCTCGGGGTTTAACTGAGGGGGCGTTAGTTAGCAGTTTACGTTGCCAGCGGGCCTTTCTTGGTGGACTAGAGGACTTTAACCTCTATTTTTAGAGTCACGATCTAATGTTTTTTAAACTAAGTCTACAACTAAAGCACCCTGAAATAATAGCTGGCTTAAAGGTGATTAAGATAAGGGGGGTGAGGTGCAGGGATAGTAGTAGGTGCTCTCGTGTGTGGGAGGGGGGAAGATTAATTATATGTTGGGGGAGGGGTCCTCGTTGGGTTATTAGGAAGATGTACAGGGAGTATATAGCTGTAATCAGGGCTCCCGCTCCCGTTAAAATGAGAGTTCAGGGAGACCAGTTAAAGAGAGAGGTTATAATGGATAATTCTCCAACTAGGTTGGGGAGGGGGGGTAGAGCAAGGTTAGCTAGGGCGGCGATAAATCATCAGCTTGTTATTAAGGGAAGTGCGATTTGAAGGCCTCGGGCTAGAAGTATCGTTCGACTGTGGGTGCGCTCATAGTTAGTGTTAGCAAGGCAGAATAGGGCAGAGGAAGTTAGGCCGTGAGCAATTATTAGTACTAGGGCTCCTGTAAATCCTCAAGGTGTTTGAATTAAAATGCCTCCTGCTACCAGGCCTATATGACTGACAGATGAGTAGGCAATAAGTGACTTTAGGTCTGTTTGACGTAGGCATGTAGTGCTCGTCATGATAACACCTCAAAGGGCTAGAATAATGAAGGGGTATACTACTTCTTTGGAGAAGGGGCCTAGGACGACTATTAGGCGTATTATTCCGTAGCCCCCCAACTTTAGAAGGACAGCTGCAAGGATTATTGAGCCTGCAATGGGGGCTTCAACGTGGGCTTTGGGGAGTCAAAGGTGGACGCCGTAAAGAGGTATTTTCACCAAGAATGCAATCATGCAGGCAGCCCATCAGATTTTATTCTCAAAGGGGGAGATTAGTAGGGGTTGAGAGTATTGGACGATTAAGAGTGAGAGTGTTTCCAAGTTGTTGTGGAGGAATATGAGGGCAATCAGGAGGGGGAGGGAGCCCGCTAAAGTATAAAGCAAGAAATAAATGCCTGCGTTAAGTCGCTCTACTTGGTTCCCCCATCGTGTGATCACTAGAAGTGTGGGGATTAGGGTGGCTTCAAATATTACATAAAATATAATAAGTTCTGTGGCCCCGAATGCTATAATGAGAAAAGCTTGAAGCGTGACAAGGAGTGTGATAAACCCTCGTTGTCGAACCAGGGGTTCGGAGGAGAGGTGACTCTGGCTCGCTAAGATTATTAGGGGGAGAAGTCAACACGTGAGGACTAATAAGGGGGTTGAGAGGGGATCTGTGGCGAGGTAGGGGTTGAGGGTGCTTCAGCCGGCTTCTGTGTTATTATTGACCCAGACTAGGCTAAGTAAGGCGATGAGGGAGGCTTGGATGAGGGTAGAAGGTCATAACCATTTATCTCGAGTTAATCAGGTTGTAGGGATCAGGAGGAGGGTGGGGATTAAAATTTTTAGCATTTTAGGAGGTTTAACTTTTTTAGGTGGTCTGTTCCATGTGTTCGGGCTGTGGCGACTAAGAGGGCTAGGCCTGCGCTTGCTTCACAGGCGGAGAGAGTTAGGACACAAAGGGGGGCTGGGGAGAAGTTAGCGGCGTCAGATTGAAGGGCCCAGAGGGAGAAGGCTGTGAATAAGGAGAGTATTATACCTTCTAAGCAAATAAGGGCAGAAAGAAAGTGTGTTCGGTGGAATGTTAGGCCCAGGAAGGCCAAGAAAAAAGCTGTAGAGGTTACGAGGGTAGAAGGTGTTATTAGGTGTTTGAGGGGTTTCACCGCAAGCTCTTGAGCCGAAATCAAGTATTTTTTCTTAAATTAAACGCCCACTCAGCTCACTCAAGTCCTCCTTGGAGTCACTCATAGGCAAGACCCAGAGTAAGAAGCGCGAGGACCGTGGTGGTTCATAAAAATGTTATAGTTGGATCAGTAAGTTGATTAGCCCAGGGGAGGGGTAGTAAGAGGGCGATTTCTAGGTCAAAAAGAAGAAATAGGATGGCGATTAGGAAGAAGCGTAGGGAGAAAGGAAGACGGGCGGTGCCGATAGGGTCAAAGCCGCATTCATAGGGGGAGAGCTTGTCATAATCGGGGTTTAAAAGAGGTAGTCAAAAAGAGACTAGTATCAGGGCTACTGATAGTAAGGAGGCGATGAGAATAATGGAGGGGACTATATTCACTATCTTTTCTTGGGTTTTCACCAAGGTCTTATGGTTGGAAGCCGTAAATACTTATTATACTAAAAAGACTAGGAACCTCATCAATAAATAGAAACATAAAGGAAGAGTCAGACAACATCTACAAAATGTCAGTATCATGCTGCAGCTTCGAAGCCAAGGTGGTGCTCAGATGTGAATTGGTGATTAAACTGGCGCAGGAGACACACAAGGAGGAAGGTTGACCCGATAATAACATGGAGGCCGTGGAAGCCGGTGGCAACAAAAAAGGTTGTTCCGTATACGCCGTCAGCGATAGTGAAGGATGTTTCGAAGTACTCGGTGGCTTGGAGGAAGGTGAAGTATAAGCCTAGGAGGACTGTGAGGAGGAGGGAGTGAAGTGCCTGATTTCGTTCTCCAGCTATAATGCTGTGGTGAGCTCAGGTTACTGTTACTCCGGAGGCTAGGAGGACTGCTGTGTTTAGGAGGGGGACTTCAAAGGGGTCTAAAGGGGAGATGCCTGCAGGGGGTCAGTGGCCGCCTAGTTCGGAGGTTGGTGCCAGGCTTGAGTGATAAAATGCTCAGAAAAAGCCGAGGAAGAAGAAAACCTCTGATACGATGAAAAGCACTATGCCAAATCGGAGGCCTATTTGAACGGGGGGTGTGTGGTGGCCTTGGAAGGTCCCTTCCCGGACCACGTCTCGTCATCATTGAAGTATGGTGAGCAGTAGGAGGGGGATACCTAAAGTTAATAAGGTTGAAGAGTGGAAGTGGAATCATTCAGCAAGGCCGGATGTTATAAGGAGTGCGGCAACAGCCCCTGATAAGGGTCAAGGGCTTGGGTCTACTATGTGGTAGGCATGTATTTGGTGGGTCATTAGATGTTTTCTTGGAGGTAGAGGCTTAGTAAAAGTACAAAGACGTATGCTTGAATAACAGCTACAGCTGCTTCAAGTAGGGTGAGGAGGAAGAGAAGGGCGGCTGCTAGTATAGCGACGGAGAGTGCGGAGGGTAGAAGGGAAAAGACTGCTGAGGAAACTAGGTGGATTAAGAGGTGTCCGGCTGTAAGGTTGGCGGTCAGTCGAACGCCTAGGGCGACAGGGCGAATTAGAAGGCTGATGCTTTCGATAACGACTAAGAGGGGGATAAGAAGGGTGGGGGAACCCTCTGGGAGGAAGTGGCCAAATGTGTGGGTGGGTTGATTTCGTAGGCCTGTTAAAACCGTAGAGAGTCACAAGGGGATGGCGAGCCCTAAGTTAAGGGATAGTTGGGCGGTGGGTGTGAAGGTGTAAGGTAGGAGCCCTAGCGTATTAATAGAAAGGAGGAGGATTACTAAGGCCACGAAAAGGGGGGCTCATTTATGGCCGTTGAGGTTTAGGGGGAGGAAGAGTTGACTAGTGAAGCGGGTGATAAAATGTCCGAAGAGCACCATGGTTCGATTTTCTAGTCATCGTCCGGAGGGGGTGGGGAGAAGAAGGCAGGGCAGGCCGATAGCGAGAATTACTAAAGGGATCCCCAAGAGGTAGGGGCTTGCAAATTGGCTGAATAAGCTTGTTATCATGGTCAGGTTCAGGATGAGGTAGAGGCGGTGAGGGGGGCGGGTTCTTCTATTTGAAGCTCGCAAGGGGGGCAGAAGTTAATTACTTGGGTGAGTAAGACGAGTAAAAGGATAGACCAGGCGAATAGCATGGTAGTTAGTCAAGGGGCAGTGTTTAATTGAGGCATACCGCTAAGGGTGATATTCAGTCACCAAACTCTAGCTTAAAAGGCTAGCGCTGATGTTAGCTTCTTAGTGACGCTTTTATAAATAAAGTTCAGTCAATAAAATCTTTAAGGGGGACGATTTCCAGGACGATCGGCATGAAACTATGATTCGCTCCACAGATCTCTGAACACTGTCCATAAAAGACTCCGGGGCGGGCGCCAATAAAAGTTAATTGATTTAGTCGGCCGGGTACTGCGTCTATTTTTAGTCCTAAGGCGGGAACGGTTCAGGAGTGGAGGACGTCTTCTGCGGAGGTTAACATGCGAATGGGGGAGTCGAAGGGGATTACTGCGCGGGAGTCTGTCTCCAAAAGGCGGAACTCTCCGGGGAGAAGGTCTTGTGTGAGGATTATGTATGCATCAAATTCAAGGTCGTCGAAGTCTGCGTACTCGTAGCTTCAGTATCACTGATGTCCAAGTGCTTTAATAGTGAGGTGTGGGTCGTCGATCTCGTCTATGAGGTAAAGGATGCGAAGGGAGGGGAGTGCGATTAGGGTGAGTACAAGTGCGGGAAGGATGGTTCAGATGATTTCTATTTCTTCAGAGTCTGAAGATAGGGTATCAGTTAGTTTGGTGGAGATTATAACAACAATAATATAAAGGACGAATGTGCTGATTAAAAATACGACCATTAGGGCGTGGTCGTGGAAGTATAGAAGCTCTTCTATTAAGGGAGAGGCTGCGTCTTGAAAACCTAGTTGTGAGGGGTGGGCCATTAGGTGATGTAAGCTTCGTGGGATTTTAACCCGCAAGTCAGCCTTGACAAGGCCGTGCAATAGTTTTACTAGAAGCTCATTAAGAAAATGACAGAGTGGTCATGTGATTGGCTTGAAACCAGTTGATGGGGGATCGATACCCTCTTTTCTCGAGTCTAATAGGGGATCGAATGAAGGCAGGCTCCTCAAATGTGTGATGGGGAGGAGGGCAGCCGTAAAGTCATTCGACGTTGGTTGAGGTAAAGCGTACAGCTTGGACTTCCCGCTTGGCGGCGAAGGCTTCTCAAAGAATGAATAGGAACATAACTACTGCTGTTAGAGATAGAAGGGAGCCGGCAGAGGAGACAGTGTTTCATAGTGCGTAGGCGTCGGGGTAGTCGGAGTATCGTCGTGGTATCCCGGCTAGGCCTAGGAAATGTTGGGGGAAGAAGGTTAAATTAACTCCTAGGAACATCACACTAAAGTGTACTTTTGTTCAAGTGCCGTGGAGAGTGTAGCCTGAGAATAGGGGGAATCAGTGGACAAAGGCTGCTATAATGGCGAACACTGCACCCATGGATAAGACGTAGTGAAAGTGGGCAACTACGTAGTAAGTGTCGTGGAGGATAATATCTAAAGATGAGTTAGCTAGTACAACCCCTGTGAGGCCCCCCACCGTGAAGAGAAAGATGAAGCCTAGGGCTCAGAGAAGGGGGGCGTCTCATTTAATTGCGCCTCCGTGAAGTGTCGCTAGTCAGCTGAACACTTTCACCCCGGTTGGGATAGCAATGACCATGGTAGCGGACGTAAAGTAGGCTCGGGTGTCGACATCTATGCCGACAGTGAATATGTGGTGAGCTCACACGATAAATCCTAGGAGTCCGATAGCTACTATAGCTCAGATTATACCTATTTGTCCGAAGGGTTCTTTTTTGCCTGCGTAGTAGGCTACAACGTGTGAGACTATCCCGAAGCCTGGGAGGATGAGGATATACACTTCAGGGTGTCCGAAGAATCAGAATAGGTGTTGGTACAGGATGGGGTCACCTCCGCCGGCGGGGTCGAAGAAGGAGGTATTCAGGTTTCGGTCTGTTAGAAGCATGGTAATGCCGGCTGCTAAAACAGGGAGAGATAAGAGGAGGAGAACTGCTGTAATTAAGACAGCTCAGACAAATAAAGGTGTTTGGTATTGGGAAGCGGCGGGGGGTTTTATGTTGATGATGGTGGTGATAAAGTTGATTGCACCTAAAATTGAGGAGATCCCGGCGAGGTGGAGGGAAAAGATGGCTAAGTCGACGGAAGCTCCTGCATGAGCGAGATTGCTTGCTAGAGGGGGGTAGACAGTTCACCCGGTTCCCGCTCCAGCCTCTACACCAGAAGAGGCTAAGAGGAGTAAAAGTGCTGGAGGGAGGAGTCAGAAGCTCATGTTATTTATTCGTGGAAAGGCTATATCAGGTGCCCCGATTATTAAGGGGATTAGTCAGTTGCCAAAGCCGCCGATTATTAAAGGTATTACTATAAAGAAAATTATTACGAATGCATGGGCTGTGACGATCACATTATAAATTTGATCATCACCTAGTAATGAGCCGGGTTGGCTGAGCTCAGCTCGGATGAGGAGGCTGAGGGCGGTCCCCACTATACCGGCTCAGGCCCCGAACACGAGGTAGAGGGTGCCGATATCTTTATGATTAGTTGAAAAGAATCAACGGGAGAGATACACAGGTAAGGTGGCCGAGTAGGTGGTGGATTGTAGCTCCACGCACAGAGGTATAGTCCTCTTCTTATCAAGTCCCGGGGTGTCACACGTCAGATTGCAAATCTGAAGAAGCAGATAAACATCTGCCGGGACTTTCCCCGCTTTTCCCCCCCACAGCGGGGAAAGTAGGTAGATGCTCAGGGGATTGGGCGCTTAGCTGTTAACTAAGATTTTAAAGGATCGAGGCCTTTCTACCTAGTAAGGCCTTATCTTAATTAAAGTGTCTGTTTTGCATACATGTGATGTGGGTTAATGTCCCGCAGGTCTTAACAAGGGTTGAAGGGGTGTAACCTCCATTGAGAGCTTTGAAGGCTCTTGGTTTAGAATTAACCTAAACCCCTGGGTTGGGTGATTAGCTAAAGAAAAAGGCTGTTAATAAAGGGAGTGTTGGAAGTAGTATGATTGTTATTACCCCTAGGAGGGGGATTAGGAAGGTGACGTATTTTTGGCGGTAGTGTTTGAAGGGTGCGAGGCCGAAGTAGTTGGGGGTGGTGATGCAAAGGAGGGTGTAGGTGATTCGTGTGTAGAAATACAAGCTAAGAAGTGCGCTAATAGCGGCGAGGAGGGCGACTAAAATCAGGTTTTGATTTACTAGCTCTTGAATAATCAATCATTTTGGGATGAAGCCTGAGAGTGGGGGAAGGCCCCCTAGAGAGAGAAGGATTAGGGGGATTAGGGCTGTCAGGGCCGGGTATTTTCCTCATGAGAGGGCGAGGCTGTTAATTGTTGAGGCGGAGGTGGTGTGTAGGGCCGAGAAGATTATTGTGGTTGCGATAATGTAGATTATTAATGCGATTAATGCCAGGTGGGTGCTAAAAGTTATTACTAGTATCATTCAGCCCAGATGTGCAATAGATGAGTAAGCAAGGAGTTTGCGTATTAGGGTTATATTAATTCCTGAGAGGCCCCCCACTACAATTGAAATTAGGCCTAAAGTGAGGGCGAGTCATTGGTGTGAGGGCAACACTTCACACATTAGAATGAAGGGGGCAAGTTTTTGTCAGGTGGATAGAATTATGGCTGTGGTTATATCTGTGCCTTGAATAACTTCTGGGAGTCATGCGTGAAGGGGGGCTAACCCTAATTTTAAGGCTAGGCCTGAGATAATGATGAGGGTGGGCAAGTCTTCTTTTGTGTCTAGGATGTTTCAGTGGCCTGTGGCTTGAGCATTAAGTAAACTTCCTCAAAGGATGATGCCAGCCCCGGTTGCTTGGATGAGAAGGTATTTTACAGAGGCTTCAATAGCGCGGGCTTGATGGGAGGAGACTAATAAAGGTAAGATTGCAAGGGAGTTAATTTCTAGGCCTATTCATGCTAAGAGCCAGTGAGAGCTGGTGAAGGTTAGGGAGGTGCCCAGGCCAAGGGCTAGGAGAAAAAGTAATGTGATAGGGGGGGCCGCCATTAATAAAGGAAGGAGATTAACCAACATGTTCGGGGTATGGGCCCGATAGCTTACTTAGCTGACTTTACTAGTGAATAGTGTAACGGGAGCACTGAGAGTTTTGGGCTCTCAAGTAGGGGTTCAAGTCCCCTTTCTCTAAGGAGTCGAAGGGACTTTAACCCTTGTGAGACACTCTATCAAAGTGGTCCTTTTATTCAGGCACAATTCCTAGTTTTAGGTGAGTGGGGGGAGGCCTGCAAGTGCTATTGAGAGGGATAGGTGTCAAAGAACTATGGCGAGGGTTAAAGGCAAGAAGTTTTTTCAAATAAGGTGCATAAGCTGGTCATAGCGGAATCGGGGGTATGATGCTCGGACCCATAAAAAAAGGGCTGATAAGAAAGAGGTCTTAATTATCAGTGTTGTTGTTATTATTTCTGGGTTTGAGGGGAGTGAGGAGCCGAGAAATAGTACGGCGGATAAGGCGTTTATAAGTAAAATATTGGCGTACTCTGCTAAAAAAAATAGCGCGAAGGGTCCCCCTGCGTACTCCACGTTGAAGCCGGAGACAAGCTCTGACTCGCCTTCAGCTAAGTCAAAAGGGGCACGGTTGGTTTCTGCGAGGGTTGAGACGTATCATATAGCGGCTAGGGGTCATGCTGGAAGTACAAGCCAAGTGGCTTCTTGGGTGATGTTAAATGTTTGCAGGGAGAAACCCCCGGACAGGATGACCATGCTAAGTATGATTAAGCCTAGGCTAACTTCATAGGAGATGGTTTGGGCGACAGCACGAAGGGCTCCCATCAGGGCGTATTTTGAGTTAGAGGCTCAACCGGAGCCTAGGATTGAGTACACGGCTGTGCTTGAGAGGGCAAGAATGAATAAGATGCTCAGGTTTAGGTCTGCTGCTGGGAGGGGGAGGGGTATAGGAGCTCATAGGGTTAGTGCTAAGGTGAGGGCTAGGATGGGGGCGATAATAAAAAGGAGGGGAGAGGAGGTTGAGGGGCGAATGGGTTCTTTAATGAATAGTTTAACTCCATCAGCAATAGGTTGTAAGAGGCCGGCGGGTCCTACTATGTTGGGCCCTTTGCGAGTTTGAACATACCCTAGCACTTTTCGTTCAAGAAGTGTGAGGAAGGCAACTGCTAGGAGTACTGGGATTATAAAAGAGATTGGGATAATTAGTAGTTTAATGAGGGGGTCTAGCATAAATTAAAGAGAGGATTTGAGCCTCTATAAAAAGGGCTTAGGCCTTTTGCATGTCCGAGTTCTGCCACTTTAATTACCCGGAGTCTCCGGGTTATTTATGAGCCCCCTTATCCGTTTTATTGGGTTTCAGCGGTGGGGGGAGGGGCGTGCTTAGGGCATTGGCCCCCCTTTTCAGGTCCTTTCGTACTGGGAATAGGCTCTTTATAGATAGAAACTGACCTGGATTACTCCGGTCTGAACTCAGATCGCGTAGGACTGTTAATCGTTGAACAAACGAACCCTTAATAGCGGCTGCACCATTAGGATGTCCTGATCCAACATCGAGGTCGTAAACCCCCTTGTCGATAGGAGCTCTTGGAGGGGATTGCGCTGTTATCCCTGGGGTAACTCGGTTCGTTATTCGGCTGCGCCGGATCATTTTTAAAGTCAAAGGTTTTGTTACTTGGAGGGGCGGCTCTAAGTGTTGAGGGGTTGTACCCTCCATCTTCGTGGGGGTTATGTGCTACCCCAGGGTCACCCCAACCAAAGACACTTCAATAATTTTCACCTGTTTTGAATTGTGCTTGTTTTTGTTGGGTGAGTTTATTTTAGGTCTAAAGCTCCACAGGGTCTTCTCGTCTTATAGTTGTATCCCCGCCTCTGCACGGGGAGGTCAATTTCATTGACTGGAGGGGGGAGACAGTTAAGCCCTCGTTTTGCCATTCATACAGGTCTTCATTTAAAAGACAAATGATTACGCTACCTTCGCGTGGTTAGAATACCACGGCCATTTAACATGTAGTCAGTGGGCAGGCGAGACCTCTTATGTGTGTAAGTCAAGAGGCGATGTTTTTGGTAAACAGGCGAGGCTTGGGTTTGCCGAGTTCCTTCCCTCTCTTTTAGTCTTTCCTTGGTGCATTCCTGTGTAGGGTCAACGATTTTTATTAAGTCGTTTTCTTGTTTTTTCAACTTATGTCCCTCTGGGTTTGGGGTCGAGTAGTGGTCGGTGGGGGGTTCGATCCGACTTACACGTATGCTAGGAGAAGAGGATTTCTTCTTATTACTCATTTTAGCATTATTATTCTTATGGGGGCATAAGACAGCCTGGTAGGGGGCAGGGGAGAAGATTGAGTATCAGTATATAAGGGGTGGGGTTAGTTTAGAGCTTTAACGCTTTCTTTTAAGATGGCTGCTTTTAAGCCCACTTAGGTCTTGATCCTTAATTATTGTGATCTTGTTTCACCTGTAAAAGTTGTTTCTTAGATCAAAAGGGCTGTCCCCCTTTTGACTAACTCCTTTGTCTTCCTTTAGTCTTCCTCTAGTTTAATAAGACGGGCGGGGGGGGGGAAGAGTAAGGGCTGAACTCCTATTCATTTCTCAGGCAACCAGCTATCACTGGGCTCGGTAGGTTTATCACCTCTACTCAAAGCTCTTCCCACTCTTTTGCTACAGAGACGGGTTTGCCCTCAAAGGCTGTCTTGGAGTAGCTCGCTCAGTTTCGGGGTTACAAACTAAAGGGCTCTTTGCTTGTATTGTACTTGCTAAATCATGATGCAAAAGGTACGAGGGGCTAGCTCTGCTATTTTTTACTTAAATGGTTTATTTCACTTCTTTTTCAGCGTTCCCTTGCGGTACTTTGTCTATAGCTCTTTTATCCTTTTTTGTCTCTCATACTAAGGGGGGCAAATGATTTATTTTTTGTGTTGTAAGTTTTGAGTTTTACTATAAAATTTTATTGTTAGGCTAGCTGTTAGGTGTCAGGGCAGCCCAGGTTTCATGGGCGTCTTCTCAGAGTAAGGGAGATGCTTTATTTTTTGCTATGCTCTGGTTCATCCAAGTACACCTTCCGGTACACTTACCATGTTACGACTTATCTCCCCTTGTTGAGTTATTACGTATTAGGAATTAACGAGGGTCTCTTGGGGAGAGTGACGGGCGGTTTGTACGTGCTTTAGGGCCGTTTTCAGGAGGGCTCTCTGTTCCTTCCTTACTACTAAATCCTTCTTCAGTGCAGGTTTTCAGGCTGCCGTTCGTAGTCCCTTGGGTAGGGAATGTAGCCCATTTCTTCCCACCCCATATGCTACACCTCGACCTGACGTTCACAGTAGTACTGTTGGGGCTCACTTTTTAACCTTCAGAAGGGTAAGCTTGCGACGGTGGTATATAAGCGGGTTTGACAAGGGGTGGTGAGGTTTACCGGGGGTTGTCAGTTCTAGAACAGGCTCCTCTAGGGGGATCTAAAGCACCGCCAGGTCCTTTGGGTTTTGAGCTTGGGCTTGTAATCCCCGGGCGGATGGTTTGAGTGAGATACCATCAGTTTTGACGGCAGTACATAGTGGGGTATCTAATCCCAGTTTGTGTTACAGCTTTCGTAGGGTCAGAGTTATTAGGGTCACCTTCGTGGATGCGCTTAGTGGTTTCGAATACATTTAACTGTTTTGAGGAGCTTCGGCCCTATTTGCTTGGTGTCTTAACTACGCTTTACGCCGTTGTCTGTCAACTTGGGTCCCCCGTTTAACCGCGGTGGCTGGCACGAGGTTTACCGGCCCTTTTGACCTTAACTGAGTCAAGTTTTCACTTATGGCTAAAAGTTTATCACTGCTGACTACCCGTGGGGGTGTGGCAAAACAAGGTGTGTTGGGCTGATTAATCGTGCCTGATACCTGCTCCTTAGTTCCTTGGCAGGACAATAAGGGCATTCTCACAGGGGTGCGGAGACTTGCATGTGTAAGTTAAGTTAGAGTTGATAGTAAAGCTGGGACCAAACCTTTGTGTTTCCGGGGCTTTTTAGGGTCCATCCTAATGTCTTCAGTATTAAGCTTTAATTTAAGCTACAGTAAC